AACGATTAAAGTAAAAGCGGGTAGCGGGAATCGAACCCGCATCGTTAGCTTGGAAGGCTAGGGGTTATAGTCGACGTTGATTCATCATTTTTAACGTCTCTAATTCAAAACTGAACGTGAAACTTTGGTTTCATTCAGCTCCTTTATGGAAGATGGATAACTTCCCAGATTCAGACATGAACGAAATAAAAGAATCCGACCCATAACGTCTATGTCAGCTTTGCTGTCTGAATCTATTCAGAACAACCCGCTTTCTAGACGATCCCTATAGAAAAGAAGAGGTTTATATTCTAACAATCTTTCTAGTTACTTCGTTCTCTACTTCTATTTGAACGAATCCTTAGGAAAAGCATTTTGTTTCCACCGAGCTAAAACAATTTTTCGATGTCTTTAGTAAACCAAAGACATTGTTTAATAGCTGTTTTGCTTCAATTTCCCCTATATATATTTTCATATATATAAATTAAAATTAAAAATTGAAGATTTAGTTACGATTAGAAATACACTTTTTATCTTTATCCATGGGTCCTTTACTCATACTCATTCAATTGGAAATATGGATCCAATAAAAAAAAATTATGTTTCGTAATCTCATAATCCAATTTTTCAATTAAAAATTGATTCTTGGATACAAATCACGAGAATGTATATTCTTCCTCTAATTTTTAATTGAGAGGTAAAGGATTCAATCCTTTTAAGAACTAAAGTTTTTGTTCGGAATGAATATATGAATATTAATCAAACCGAAAGACCCTTTAACTATATAGGGGGTTATAGAACGAATCACACTTTTACCACTAAACTATACCCGCTACAATCCGATTATTGTATATAAATGTACCTTTTGTCGACCCTAAAAAAAAGTAAAACAAAAGATCAAAAAAAAATCATGAAAACTAGAGCGTTTACGTGTTGTATTAGAGGACCTAATGAGATTAGGGAAAGAGGATTCATTTTATTTAAATAACAAAATACCAAGTGTTTTTTTGCCCGAGGTTTTTGACCTATACGTCTCGAATTTAAGCTATAACACAAAAATGTATTGTGTCAAGAAACGACAGTTCCCTTATTTCTTATTTAAACTGGAATAAAAGGACTAACTAAGAAAGAAACGGCACTTTGATTCGATATCATTTGATTCTATATCATAGAAATTTAAAAAGGTTTTTATTTTTTTTTAATCGCAATAACAAGTAAGTGTTTTTTTTTTTTTTTCAAAATTAATTTTTTTTTTATTTATGATTCGTTGGAACAAAAGGGCGGGCCCGGCCTGGTCAGTACTTAGCCGGGCCGTGAAACTAAAAAGCCCCTTCGGACGAAATCGCGAAATAAAAAAAAAAAGAGTCTATACTATGACGGGCGTTTTCAAGCCTTATTTTTTATAATGTAACATAGTATTATCCTTTTTCAATTGGGAGGAGAGATGGCTGAGTGGACTAAAGCGTCGGATTGCTAATCCGTTGTACGAGTTTTTCGTACCGAGGGTTCGAATCCCTCTCTTTCCGTTTTTGTTGATGACTTGGTATTTTATTTCTAATTTATCGCGAGCTCTTTTTTTATTTAATTATATAGTTAAAAATGAATACTTAAAGAAGTTTAAAGATGTGGAATATAAAAAATCTTACTAATAACAGTTTAAAATCAAGCAAAGAAAACAAAAACCTTATTTTTTATTCTTCACGTCCAGGATTACGTCCTGGATCATTAGACAGGAATCCGAAGATAAAGAGAGAAACAAAGAATATCACTACCGTGTAAACAAATAGTTTGAGAGTAAGCATTACACAATCTCCAAGATTTTTTTTAGGAAAAAAGAGAATAGATTCTTCACTTTTATACCGCATACCCTACTTTTTATTTTGACACCAAGAAATGCAGTGGGGTGATCCGGATTTGTCGCGGTTGTACAATAATTTCAATATTTGAATTGAGAGTGTAAGACTTATCTGATCTTATCAATTTTATGCATTTTTTTTTTTCAAATAAATCATGAATTTCTCTGGGACTTTATTAAAAATTAAAAATATCATCGAAAACTTACAGCAGCTTGCCAAACAAAGGCTAAGAGAAAAAAGAACAGAGGTATTACTGGCATAATATCTACAATTGGATTCAAAAAAGCGTAGGCTTCAGGCAATTTGGCGACGAAAAAATTACTGGAAAAAAGAGCAGAATTAAGGTAGATATAGATTAAACTAAATATATTAAGCATAACAAACATTTTTTGGGGGGGATAATTGTATTTATTTTGATTGAGTTATTAATAAATTGAGTTTTTTATTTTTAAAAATATGTTATTATTGATAGAAGAAAAAAAATTAATAAAAAGAAAATAAGATAGACCAAAAAACTTTCTTTGATTTGAACTCACCCAATCAAAAATTCTTCTATATCTCAAATCAAAAGAGAATAGAATAAATCATACTTTCGTACAATATCTTAATTGAATTATATGTAATGATCAATAAATTCAGTTTAATTCTATGTCTACATGTATAAAAATTCTAGTAATCCATTTTCTAAATAATAGATATTTAGACTGGAGTTGACGAATAACCCGTACCAATATTAGTGTTTATTAGTGTCTAATAGAAAAAAATGGGGCGTGGCCAAGTGGTAAGGCAACGGGTTTTGGTCCCGCTATTCGGAGGTTCGAATCCTTCCGTCCCAGATCATACCCCGTCTATGATTATGATTAATATAATGATAATGATCACATTATATTATTATATTAATATATATTTATTAAATTTTTTATATTAATATATATTTATTAAATTTTTTAAAATTTTAAATATTAATATTAATATATATCATAATATCATAATAAAATTTTATATTTATTAATATAAATTGCCTTTTCGAACAGCCTTATGTATTAAGAATAGAATATTGGTATATAATGTGATTCTTATTTCTTTTTTAAATAATCTGCGGAATCGTATCTTTTTCACAAATTTAATCGAGTTCAAATAACACGCATATGAAATAGGAAATTAAATGAATTTGCGATTCGTTAAGTTAAATAGTACCCATTTGACAGATTTTACAGTATAAATCTGAAAAAATAACAACATAAATTTTCAATCTTCCCTTACATCAGTGTTTTTTTTATCTATCTTTTTTTACTCACAGATGGTTTAATCCAATATAATATAGATTTATCTCTCTCTTACTGATGATAAAAAACGAAAGGTACTTGCTGGAAAACTTTATGTTATGCAAAATAAAAATAATTGTATCGGATAGGGAATTTTTCAATCAATTAAATCTTTGTAACGAACTCTTATGAGTTCTTGGTACTTGAAGACGTGTGAAATTGTTGAATTTATCCTATCACTATTACGTTACTTGAAGATACAGATTCAAAATAACTTGTTTATTCGTGTTATATTAGTTATAATTAGTTAACTAATTTTATTTTTACAATAAAAATATTCTATATTTTAAAATTTCGAATGATATAAATAAATAATAGAAAAAATTTAGAAAAAAAAAATTTTCTATTTTTATTTTATAGAATTTACAATATTTAATTCTATTAACAAGATTAGATTTTATAAATCTAATTAAATAGGGTTAAATAGATTACTACGTACCGATCGAACCAATGATTATTCATGATTCCATAATTGAATCAATTACATATGGGTTCCAAACCGAAGGAATGTTATGGTAAAACTTCGTTTAAAACGATGTGGTAGAAAGCAACGTGTGACTTGAAGGACATGATCCGCTGTGGAGTCTTACATCCACCATTTTTATATATATTATATTAGGAATGAAAGTGCTCTTGGCTCGACATCATTTGTTCTGTTCCGCTGTAACCCTCTTTTTTTTTGGGGGGGGTGATGTAATATAGTACAGGATAGAGCTCGAGTAGAAATTTTTTTTTTCAGGGGCAAGAATCTAGGGTTAGTATCAATCAATAAATTGGAACAACTTCGTAAGTATATTTTCGATACATAAACCTAAAAGGTCCTATTCGAGAAAATTTCTAATTCAAAAGGAAGGTGTATTACGCAGGAATCAACCATTCGTATGATTCTTTGACAGAAATAAATCACAAAAAATGATATGTTGCTGCCGTTTTGAAAGGATTTAAAGATCACCGAAGTAATGTCTAAACCCAATGATTTAAGGCAAAGATCCTGGAACAAGTAAATACCTTTTTCAATTGTCTTAACAACTAGATCAGAATGAAGAATAGAAATAGATTCTAAAGGAGGCAGACAATAAAAGGGTTAGAGACCACTCAATAAATGAAATATCTAAAAGGGTTCTCTTTTGAGTTATTTCAGAGTTATCCAACTTGAGTTATGAGGGTGCAAATATGACTAATTTTTTTTTTATTGGGTAAGAATAACAAAAAAAGTACTTAAATAAAAAAAAGTACTTAAATCAATAGTCTAATTAATTTGATGATTTTATGGATATATTTGATATTGTAATTCGATACATAGATATAATTTCTAATTTTCTCGAGCCGTACGAGGGGAAAACTTCTTATACGTTTCTAGGGGGGGTATTATTCATCTATCCCAATGAGCCATTTATCGAATTGTTGCAATTGATGTTCGATCCCGACGAGAGGGAAGAGATCTTCGGAAAGTGGGTTTTTATGATCCGATAAAGAATAAAATCTATTTAAATGTTCCCGCTATTCTAGATTTCCTTGAAAAAGGCGCTCAACCTACAGGAACTGTTCATGATATTTCAAAAAAGGCGGGGGTTTTTACGGAACTTCGCCTTAATCAACAAACAAAATTAAATTAATGAAATAAAATATAAATAAAAGAAGGTGTGGATAACTTGTATATAGCTTTGTATAACCTTTAGTATTGTTACTATAGAATGGTGTCGTTTATTTATAACGACAAAAAATGGATTTCGATTTTATTGATATAATAATGGATCCAATAATTTAAAATCGAAATAAAATAGTATAGAAAAAGATCAAGTGAATAAATAAGAAATGACGTAGAAGTAATTGGGTCTATAGACATAAAAATTTGCATTACCGTCAATGGGGTAATTTTCATTGGAACTCTATGAACAAAAAAAAAACAAAGGACCAAACCTGTTTATTTTCGTTATTGAATAAACCTCATTTTTTTCTACTTCTCCCCTGTCTTCCTTAATATAGTTTTCCACCTATATTATATATAGTTATAGTGCCAATCCAACACAAGTCCTTAGTTTTTTTCTTTTTTTTTTTCTATTTCAATTTTAAAAATTTAAATTTGATTAATTTAAATTGATTGAAATCATAATTGTTAGTTCGATTTAGAATTTGTTTTATCTTTTGTATGTTTTTATCAATGATAATATTGACAACAGTGTATCAAATAAATATAATCCGATCGTGGATAAATGGATCCATTTATCCCTATTCCATAGATTTTATTTCATTCAAATAATGGGTTCTTGGATTTTCTGTCATACAAGAAGTCTTTTTTTATTAAGATTTAAATAAAAAAAACTCGATATATACTAATTTATGGATAATATAAGAGACAATAGGCGGTCTATAAATATTTGAAAATCTTTGACTTTAATCCCTATTTTATCTTTTATCTGAGAATTTTTTGTATTTTCGTCGGATTTGTTCATTTTTATTATGTTCAGAGTGGATTAGAATTTTTTTTTTATGGTTTGATTGCGTTGTGCCATTCAATTTCGTTATTTATTGGGATTCTGATTGTATCTACACATTCTAATTAGTTTTTGGGGGTTGCTAACTCAACGGTAGAGTACTCGGCTTTTAAGTGCGGCTAGCATCTTTTACACATTTGTATGAAGCAACAGATTCGTCCATACCATCGGTAGAGTTTGTAAGACCACGACTGATCCTGAAAGGAATGAATGGAAAAAGCAGCATGTCGTAGCAATGGATAATTCTGAGAATATTTCATTCTTACTGAATAGGTTCCAAATCTTATTTCAATTGTTTAAATTCGTTGTGTCTAACAATTTTTTTTTTTTTATCCTTGGGGGGTCGAGTGAATAAATGGGTATAACCTTACTATAAGGTTACAATTATAGGGAAATAAAAAGTAACGAGCTTCTGTTCTTCATTTTTGAATGATTACCCCATCTAATTAGACGTTAAAAATATATTAGTGCTTAATGCGGGAAAGGCTTTTCTGATGAGTGGATTAGAAATTTATTATGAGTCCTAACTATTAGCTATTCCCCTTTATGGGGTAGAGATAAATGTGTAGAAGAAGGCAGTATATTGATAAAGATATTTTTTTTTTCAAAATCAAAAGAGCGATTGGATTGAAAAAATAAAGGACTTCTAACTATCTTGTTATCCTATAAATGAACATAAGGGGCTAGAGAGTCCGTTAATGAGTTTGACTTGTTTCCGAGGTATCTAGTTTTTTCTTACTATAAATACCTTGTTTTGACTGTATCGTACTATGTATCATTTGATAACCCAATAAATTTACTATTTCTTTTCTGGTTCAAATCGAATTTTAAATGGAAGAATTTCAAGGATATTTAGAATTAGATATATCTCAGCAACATGACTTCCTATACCCACTTATCTTTCGGGAGTATATTTATGCACTTGCTCATGATCGTGGTTTAAATAGATCCGTTTTGTTGGATAATGTAGGTTATGACAAGAAATATAGTTTCCTAATTATAAAACGTTTAATTACTCGAATGTATAAACAGAATCATTTTCTTATTTCCGTTAATGGTTCGAATCAAAATAGATTTTGGGGGTACAACAAAAATTTGTATTCTCAAATGATATCGGAGGGATTTGCAGTCATTGTGGAAATTCCGTTTTACCTAAGATTAGTATCTTCCTTAGAGGAGACGGAAATCATAAAATCTTATAATTTACGATCAATTCATTCAATATTTCCTTTTTTCGAGGACAAATTCCCACATTTAAATTATGCATCAGATGTACTAATACCCTACCCCATTCATCTGGAAATTTTGGTTCAAAACCTTCGCTACTGCGTGAAAGATCCCTCTTCTTTGCATTTATTACGGCTCTTTCTTCACGAGTATTATAATTGGAATAGTTTTATTACTCCAAAAAAATATTTTTTTGCAAAAAGTAATCCAAGATTATTCTTGCTCCTATATAATTCTTATGTATGTGAATATGAATCCATTTTACTTTTTCTTCGTAACCAATCTAATCATTTACGATTAACCTCTTCTGGTATCTTTTTTGAGCGAATATGTTTTTATGAAAAAATAAAATATCCTGTTGAAGAAGTCTTTGCTAACGATTTTCCGGCCACCTTATGGTTCTTCAAGGATCCTTTTATGCAGTATGTTAGATATAGAGGAAAATCTATTCTGGCATCAAAAGAGACTCCTCTTCTGATGAATAAGTGGAAATATTATATTGTCAATTTTTGGCAATGTCATTTTTATCTATGGTCTCAACCAGGAAGAATCCATATAAACCAATTATCCAAGCATTCCCTTGATTTTTTGGGTTATCTTTCAAGCATACGACCGAAT